TTGATGTCCATCCGATGCATCAACTATGGTTATTTCATATCCTCCTTTTTCTTTACGTACTATTCTGCTTACTATACCTGCTGATGTAGCATTATAGACTGTATTGTTACTCTTGCTCCCATCAGGATAAATCTGACCCCTTCCTCTGTTCCCACCTACATATATGGGATATTTTAAGAAGTGAACGTCTTTCCTCGTAGCAGGGTCGGGGGAAAGAATGGGAAAGGCGATTTCACTATATTTCTGACCCGGAACAGGACCTATCACAAGAATATTTCTTTTATTGGGACGATAACTCTGAAAAGACAGATTTCCCATCTTTTCTCTAACCTCGGGAGAAATACGATCGGGGGGGGCTAACTCGAATCCCTCGGGTAAAATAAGAACAGCCCCTACATTCAAAGCCCCCTTTTTACCATTAGCAAGAACTTGCTTCAGTTGCATATCATAAGGGATTCGAACAACTGCTTCAAATACAGTATCAGGAAGCACGGCTTGCGGAACTTCAATATCCACGGGCTTATTAGCTAAATGGCAATTGGCACATACAATTCGTCCAGTTGCTTCTCGTGGGTTTTCATAACCCTGCTGCGCAAAAATGGGATATGCATTTGAAATAGATGCCCGAGTTATTACATATATCATGATCGATACAGAAATCGATTGAGTCATCTGTTCCTTTACCCAAGAAAAAGTATTTCTATTTTGCATGTCCAATCATTGATCCCGGAATTTCTACAATAAATTAGATAGGTAGCTAGTATAGTTCCCTATACACGAGTCTGTCATTGTACTGGGATAATTGTACTGGAATATAGGACGAATACCTTGAAGAGCTAGAAGTATAAAGAATTAAGTAAGATTGAAAATGCTTTCTTTATATACGAAGAAAGATTCTGATTTGATTGATATCAGGAGATCAAATGAGTTCTTCATTCATTCATTGAATGATAAATAACTACAAGTGAAGGAGATACACGATTTAAATAATAGAAGATCCAATATTTCACAATTGTATCTAAAATAACTGGAAAAGTGGAAACAAGACTAGATATAATTTGATCGTTATGAACCAATCCAAAATCGTTGTAGACCGAACCAATCATTAGTTCCCAACCATGGGTCGAATGAAATCCGATCCATAAATCAGTAACTAAAAGAATCAAAAAAGCTTTTATTGTGTCACTTAAGTTATAGAGGAATTCCTGAATCCAAGAATTCAGAATGACAAGTTCTTCATTACCCAGAATAAAATAACCACTTAGAATAGCGAAACAAATTATATTTGTCGAGAAATCCAAAATGATATGGAGATGATATTCATTGTGTGTTTTGACCAATTGTATCGTTTCCTTGTGTATTCCTATACGAAGTTTTTGTATATGCGTTTCCGGGTACTCCTTTATCATTTCATCCAAGAGGAATAGTTCTTCCAATTCTATGAATCTTTCTAGAACGTTTTTCTCTTGAATATCATTCAAAAAAGTTTCGGATTTCCCGGTATTCCACCAATTAGTAACCCAAGGTTCCAGACATTTATTAAATGAGAGAGAGACCCACCAGGGCAAAAATATTATGGATGAAATATATGGGAGGGAGACCCAGGCTTTCTTTTTTTTTTTCATTTTTATCCTAAAAGGACCCTTATTCTATTTCTATATTCCTTTCCTTCTAGATCCTAGATCTAAATTATTACACAAAAATAGGAAATAGACCCATGGGTTCAATACCTTTTTATAGAACTCGTACTTCAGAGAAATATCAGATAGAGTCGACGGTTGTATTAAAAAGGAAATTAGCAAGTTTTTTTCCATTTTTTCTTCAGTTCATTTCAAAATACTTCAATTGGTACGCGCAAGAAATAGGCCAATTCGGCAGCTTTTTGTTCAATTTCTCGTGGAGTAAAATACTCATCAGTACGAGTCAAGGGAATGGCTCCTTGGCCTCTGATTTCCATATAAAGGACACGACGAGGATAAAGACCCTCTTTAACCTCCATTCTGATTGATTGTATATCTCTCATAAGTAAGCGAAGGAAGATGCGACGATTTATTCCAGGAAATCCCCAACGAAAAATACACACTATTCCTTCTTTTCTATCGAATCTGTCATAACCACTACCTACATTCCATGAAATTGTGCACCACAAATAGGAGCTAATGAATAGACCTGCGATCCCATAGAAAGACATCACGATCCCTTGTGGAAAAAAAAGAATTTGCTGAGATGGAAATACGGATATCAGATTCCTACCAAGATAACTGGAAGTTCCAACCACTAAGAATCCTAGTGAACCTAAAAAAAGGATACAGGCCCAGAAAAAATTACTTGTTTTTCGAGACCCCATTATAAGTTCTATCCATATATGTTCTGATCGCCAATTCATACTCTACTAGATCCAGTTGCATTCGATTGGAATTGAGAGAATAACCCAAATGAATTTTACTTTCTTGATCCCGAAGTAACTTTCATTAACTAGCACTATTCTGATGTAAACCGTTAGAAGTAATTTGTTAGATACATTGACTTTCCATTTAAATAAAATATTCGCCGATCCATTTTGAATTTAACCAGCTATACCTGCATATACATGCATTTATGCGGATACATGATATCCGCATAAATGCATAATAGTTCTTTCATTTGTGTTCGTAAAGAGTCACATATCGTACCATATTACACTAAATAAATATCTGTATTATGATCCAGTGTTGAAATAAATTGATGAGATTTGGTCCCATCGGATCTAGACAATCTTATTTTTTTGGACATGAAGAGATAAAGAAGCCATTGCAATTGCCGGAAATACTAGGCCCACTAAAGGCACAAAAATAGAGGGTAAGTTGAGATCTGTCATAGAATGGGTGCCTCGATTTAATATTTCTATCTATTAGAAAGAGAAAGATATCTTATGATATGATAAGTATATCTATCCTAAGTATATACCATAAACTGTATTATATTTATAATATTATTTATTATATATAAAAATATTATTTAATAATTATATTTATATTATATATAATATAAATATTATAATTATATATATATAATTTATAATTATTTATTAATAATTTTTATAATTATTTATTAATAATTTATTAAATAAAAAATATTAATATTTAGAAATTAATATTTATAAGAAATTAATATTTATAAGTAGTTAATAAGTAGTTAATAAGAAGTAGTTAATAAGTGCAAGGAATGTAGAACTAAATAAGATAAGTGTACCTATTCATCTTTCTACACGAATATGTATGATAATTCGCTTTATTAATAAATTTTATTATTCTTTTCCCATCCTTATTTCTTTCTATCTTTCTAATCTAATAAGGAGTTTATTATGAAAATAAAAGATTTTATTAGGAGTTTGCGACTCTAACTAATTCGATCCATCCAACAAACGGGGATTCATAGTAAAAAATGGGGGTTATTGATAGATATAGAAATAACCTCTATTCTCTATTTTATATTTATTTCTTTTGATTTCGATATTTTTTTTTATTGTCTATATTAATACGTAAGAAGGCCAGATAATTTTTTTTTTATTTTCCCTAATTCTAATTCCTCGGAGGGAGAAATTCACTTTTTTATCCTGTTGATAGAAGGTTCGTGATTACTAATCATGAATAGAGGTAGGATAAAAAAATAGATCTGGAGGAAAAACGAAAAAGTAATTACCCGAAACTTCTAACTCTTATTACAAGTAGAACTTATGTCATCAAAGAAAACACCATCCTTTTTCGTTTTTTTTGATTACGATGAACTAAATATTTGTTCGCTACAAATAACTGAATTTAGTACTATACTTTATTCATTTTTTGAATTTTGATTCAAGGGAAAGAAACCGTGGAGCTGAAATAACTCACTCAGAACACCTTTTAAAGGATTACGTGGTACAATTGGGTCAAATAAGCCTTTATGGAATAAATACTCAGCCGCTTGTGAACCATCGGGTACTGCCTTATTCAATGTTTGTTCAATTACTCTTTTGCCCGCAAATGCAACGTAGGCATTAGGTTCAGCAACAATGACATCTCCCAACATACCAAAACTGGCTGTTACTCCACCGGTTGTAGGAGATGTAAGGATTGATACATAGAATAATTTTTTATTTGATTGATAATTATATGAAGCAGAAGATATTTTAGCCATTTGCATCAAACTCAAACTTCCTTCTTGCATGCGCGCTCCTCCAGAAGCACACACAATAATGACAGGTAGAGATCGATTAGTAGCATACTCGATCAAACGGGTGATTTTCTCGCCTACTACAGATCCCATACTACCTCCCATGAACTTAAAATCCATAACTCCAATTGCTATGGGAATACCATTTAGTTGACCTATGCCTGTTTGAACAGCTTCAGTTAAACCTGTCTTTCTTTGACAAGAATCGATATGATCTCTATAGGGTTTCCCCTCTGAATGAAATTCAATGGGGTCCATAGAGATCATATCTTCATCCATAGGATCCCAAGTCCCCGGATCAATCGAAAGTTCGATTCTATCTGAACTGCTCATTTTCAAATGATATCCACACTGTTCACAAATATTCATTTTTGACCTAAAAAGTTTTTTATAATTTAATCCATAACAATTTTCGCATTGAATCCATAAATTGCTGTATTTTTTTTTTCTACCGAAATCATTAGATCTTCTTCTTATATTGAAATCACTGCCATTTTTACTAGTTCTTATACCAGAACTCCCACTTTCACTACTGCCATTTTTACTAGTTCTTATACCAGAACTCCCACTTTCACTACCAGTTCCATTTTCAGTACAAATGAAACTATAAATGGAACTGTCACTGTAATTGTCGGTACCACCCGAAATGGAACTATTAATACTGACTTCAAAACGAAGATAATTATCAATGCAACTATTAATGTGATTATTCCAACTAGATTGAGTATCATATATGTAATGATAATAGTTGTGATTGTTTCTCTTAGACCCATTATTTAAATAACTAGAAAAAAAACTTTCTAGTTCAC